CTCTCACGCTCAATTACTTAGGGTAAATTCTCATAGCTTTTTTTATAAATGTAATGAGCCTATCCTCTCTTCTTTATTCATAGTCCAAAAAAATGAAAAAAAAACGAATCTAATGCAAAACTAAAATACTTGGAGGACTCTTCTGACAAAATAAAAAATAGGTAATTGTCAGCAAAGTTGTTTCTTTTTTTTTCTTCAGTTCAAATCCAAAAAATTCTTCTTACTTATACATAAGGCATAGGTCGTCGATTCAGCATTGCATAAAAGAGGGCAAATGCCCCATTTTTAGAATAAGCGGTTCAAATCATTTTATCGAGATGAGTGTTCTATATCGATAAAATATTCATTTTAAAACCATCTCTATATTAACATAGTGGTAGAAAGAGTACCATGCTGCGTCTAGACTTCAAACGGTTTGCTTTAACCATCTTAAGAGCCCCACATTATTGGTTGCTAGAGAATCAAAGTGGATTTGCCAATTAATCACGAAATGCTGTGGTTCTTACATATAATTTCTTAAGAAGTAATTCGCGAGATCATGCACCTTTCTTTCCTAGTTCTAAGGGAAAAAGGTACAGCTGATTGGATTCAGCCTATTCTTGAAATAAACAACTCACACACACTCCCTTTCCAAAAAAGATCAATACACCAATTACTACACTTAGATTTATTGGATTTGTTGCTAAAATATCGGTATTAAATCCGAAACTCCCGGCAGATGGCCAGTGGCCCAAAGAAACGAAAGAATCGGTTACATTTTTCATAGAATCTCCTCTTATAGATAGACTAAAAAATCGACCAGAGTTCTTTTTCTATCACTTTGCCCCTCTTTTTTATTCATTCTTTTTTTTTTTTTTATCGAGTCAAAAAAGAGTCGAGTTATAAAGTATGAACTACCCCTTGATTGTTGCAAGACCTCATAAAAAGAGTTTCCCTTGGACTACGAACGGGAAGGATGACAGCGAGTCGGTATGCTAATTCCTCATCTGCAAATCAGCCCTTCCCGTAGGTTATTTTCTTAACGAATAAGGAATTGTAAGAGTGAAATCTTGATCTAATTTTTAAAAGCAAACGACAAGTCCAAGGCAATAAAATAGGAAAAAATAGGTATTTTTCCTATTTCTAAGATTAAACAAAAGGATTCGCAAATAAAAGTGCTAATGCTACAACCAATCCATAAATCGTTAAAGCTTCCATAAAAGCTAGACTAAGCAATAGAGTACCTCGTATTTTTCCCTCTGCCTCGGGCTGTCTCGCGATACCCTCTACGGCTTGACCCGCAGCAGTCCCTTGACCAACTCCAGGTCCAATAGAAGCAAGCCCTACGGCCAATCCAGCAGCAATAACGGAAGCAGCAGAAACCAGTGGATTCATGATAAGTTCCTCGTACCAACAAAAAGAAATGGTTAATGATACAATCAACCAACGAATTATGACTTAATTATTCCATCGATAGGATTCATCCGGTCGAAATAACTAAGAACTTCTAATTTAAGTAAGAATATTATTGAATCATCAGAACTACGTCGATATCTCTTTTTTCGTTTCTATCCACAGAGTTTTTGTGAATCCATACAACTTTCGTTCTTCCATTTCTTGGTTCCAAACTGTTATTTCAATTCTTCCATCTTTTCTTGATTTCATCTGTTTATTCAGCCAATTCACAGCCACAACGATACGAAAGGACTTCTATTGGAACCCACACACAGTAGTAGAGAAAATGAAATATATCTTTAGTTCATATATAACTAGTCAATATCTAATATCACATATACATGTCTTTCTTCCATAACGTAAACCATTAGATTCAATCGGATTCGAGAATCAATCCATTTTTTAGGAATCCCTTTTTTTTTGTAAATTCTTTTCTCCCTTGCGGTTTCTTTATCATTATTCCAACCGAATACAATCTAAATGGGCAAATTAAATTGATTAGGGCGAATTATTGCATAGAACATTATTTGATTGATCTAAGTTCATGCAATTTCTTATTTATTAATATTTTCTTTTGGTCAATTGTTGAATAAAATCAACTCTAAAGTCGAATGGTTTCTCCTGTTTTTTATTTAATCCACACGTCGTAAACATATATCTTATTCAAATTATGATTTGAATAAGAAGATTGGCTGACCAATATAATAGAAAGTGAATATTCGTCGAGGAAAGGTAGGATATTAAGTGGACGAAAGGAAAATTTTAGGAAAAAGATCTTTTAGATCTCTTTCCTTTTTTTTTTTACAACTCTCTAATAGCGTAATTTTGGATTTTTTTGTTCCTATTCCGTTCTATCGTATATAGAGTCTTGTATATTTCTATTCCTCTTGTATATTTCTATTCCTTAAGTAAATCGTTTTGAGCCGCACATACATTGCTTTGCGCTAAGCTAAAAAAAGGACTATTTCAATGATGGCCCTCCATGGATTCACCTATATAAGCCGCGGCTAAAGTTGCAAAAATAAGAGCTTGAATACCACTTGTAAATAATCCAAGGAACATGACA